TTTTGATGAACCAATCCAATGAATACACCCGTAACAAGTCCCTATATGATTTCTGGTGGAATCGGAAAGCACTAAGTACAAGCAAGATACACAGTTGCCCCTTGGAAGTCTCAAGGGAATGTGACTAATGGAATATGTAGGAATAGTAAGACCTACTGTTGCCTTTCATAAACAAAAAGCAGAAAAAAAAATATACCATCAAGATAGATAACTATCTATCACATACTCCTAATTTCCCATCTAAGCCTTACTGTCTCTACTTCTGTGAAATGTGAAACAATTGGAAGACACCCTATTACATTCTTGGATTACATTCTTGGCGGGGTTACCCCAACGAAAGCACTTTTTTCCACTTTTATTCTATAAAAGCCAATCACCCATACAATATTAATTGAAAACCTGAGCACTCAGAGACTCTCATGAGTTTGTATGGATACAAAGTATCTTCAGTTCTTTCCACAACTCCTAATTGGATTCCCCACCAGCCTACCCAATCTACTTCAAGACTCAGTCAGTAAACACTAGTAGGGTAAGGTAATTAGGAAGTATTTATAGTCCTTCCTATAACCCCTTCTTGGATCCTAGGAGCAAGGATTTACAGTCTCTTAGGAACCTTCCTTTGGATACACGGATTTACGGTCCCTGACTTTCGTAGTTCTGAATCTCACAATTGAATCTTACTATGGATTTGATTCGATTGATAAATCAAATCAATGGCCTGAACGCATCAGGAATCCGTAATTAAGTGAGTATTTCTTTATTTATATTGGTAATTCATATTGGTATGGTACAGGTTTGGGTCACACCCCGATTTTTGAAGAAATAATTGAAAGTCAACCCCCCGATTCTTAAAATTGGGTATCGACAGTCCCCGCCCCTTACCTCTGCTTCTGCCAGGCAAGAATTTTGTGAGTTCTATTAGTTTAGTAGGGTAAGAAATTCCGAGTCTTTTGTTAATCAGGCGACACCCGGATTTGAACTGGGGAGAAAGGATTTGCAGTCCCCCGCCTTACCACTCGGCCATGCCGCCAAAACGATACAAAATAGATATAGATGGAAATATTCTGGGGAACTGCTGAACCATTTCTTTTTTTTGATTGGGTCCTGTTGTTCTCTTAGATTGATTGTATTTCAAAACACACAACACCTAAATAAAAGCTTTCCCCTTTTTTTCTATTGAAAGAGAAAAATGGATTTCCAGTCACAGAATCCAAAATTCAGAGCAAATTGGAAGCATTAATGACTGTGAATTCATGAATGGTTCTTGGATTTTGATCTCCAATTTGGTTTCCTTAATGACATAAGGAGATCAAATTGATATACGACTAATCAGTCTCAATTCTTTTCCATAATTAATCCTTTTCAATTTCAATTATAACAACAATTATGTGTATATGTAAACCCCAGAACAGAAATTCTTACACGGATACCTAGTCAGGTATCTTATCTACATATTCCTATTAGGAAATCGTCGTGCTTGCATTTTTCATTGAATATATTGAATATAAAATCAAAATTTGGATATAGCACGACCTATGTTGCCTCAAGGGAACTTCGATAAAAGATGGGATATACGGATAGCTAGATAGTTATATCTGCATGTACTTAATAAATATGACTTCTCTTACGCACTTCAATCGTATTCTACTAATTAACAAATGGGTAGAAATATCTTTTCTCTCTGCGAATCATTTTTTGAACAACGGAATCGATGAAATAAATTAAGTGCTAAAATCAAAGTCAACTCTAGACGGTTCCTGATTATTCTGTCTTTATCTCACTCATAGAGAACAGATTCAATTCCGAATCCATTTATGGTACCCAATCTGATCGTAATATCATAAGGTAGAAATTGGATTTATTTTGATATTCTATACAAGACTCCATAAGTCTAAGTGGCAGAATTTTGTTTCCAGGAATGTTTTATCAATTCATTTCCATTTGTATCTGTCGCAAATTCGAATTTGAGTCACATTTTTTTTTATTCCTCCGTTCATACGTATTTAGTACATATATATATGTATATGGGGTTGGATAAAATTTCATGTTGTTCAAATGAGCAAAATATACATTCCATCGTTGCTAGATCAATCTATATGGTTCAACGAAGAGTGAGCCAATAGTTGGATTTTTTCGATAAACGGAAAACTTAAGATGTTCCGGGATGGAAATGAGGGAATGTATACAATACCAGGGTTTAGTCAGATACAATTTGACGGATTTTGTAGGTTCATTGATCAAGGCTTGATGGAAGAACTTCATAAGTTTCCAAAAATTGAAGATACAGATCAAGAAATTGAATTTCAATTATTTGTGGCAACATATCAATTGGCAGAGCCCTTGATAAAAGAAAGAGATGCTGTGTATGAATCACTCACATACTCTTCTGAATTATATGTATCCGCGGGATTAATTTGGAAAACCGGTAGAGATATGCAAGAACAAACCGTATTTATTGGAAATATTCCTCTAATGAATTCCCTGGGAACCTCTCTAGTAA